CTTTTTTTTTTAAAAAAAAAAAAAAAAAAAAAAAGTACCATTTTCAGATTAAGATTATTTAATCGAGTGTTTGACTATTTAATTGTCGCACAAAAAAGCTTTTTGAATTCCCGGTAGAAAGAGACTTCGCTAAGGAAAAAGCTTTCAACGCTGTCCAATATACCTTCCTTTTCCAAATGTTTTTACGAATACGTTTTTTTGAGATAGAAGTACGTTTTTTTGGAACTGCCATGAAAAATTTGAAAAAGTTATTCATTTCTCTAGTTGAATGTGAAAGACATCTATTGGTCAAACAATTCCATTTTTTCTTTTTTTTTTATATCTCTGTCTATTTTCGTCGTGCTCTATTTATACATGTAACAAAATACACCAAAAAGTTCAAAAAAACCAATCCTTACCTAACAAATTCCAAATTCTTTAAATTACTGTAGTTTTTTATTAGTTGTTCAAGCTCAAAAGAAAAAGAAAAGAGCGAGTACACATTTTTTTTTATTTTAAAATTCGAATTAAACTAGTAGTTAATCAAAGGATACATGATTTTCTAAAAGTCATCTTAGTAATTTCGTCTTTTCTTTTAAGTCTATTTCTTCTCCCTGGTATTGAAACAAAAGTGTGGGATATTCTAGCGTTTTCTACAAAGAAAAAGAAATGTCTTTTATTCGAATGGAAAATAATCAGTTCTACCATGAATTAGTTAATGATTATGAATAAACGAACTAAAAAAAAAAGAACTAGTTCTTTTTTTGGGGGGCCAGTTTTGATATGGATCATCCTATTATTTATATCAAAATAAAGTAATGTATTAACTACTCTATTTTGGTATAATTATTTGCTCTATGGATATAAATTATCGTAATACGTAATAATAATTGAATTTTTTTCTGCATTTTCCTAAAAATATTACTTAATATTCAATTTAATATTCAATATTAATAAAATGAATTAGTGTGTTATTTCATTTTAAATATAAATAGTAACTTGATCATATTCATATCATTTGACCAATTCGAACTTCTTGATTTGAATATTTGAAGTATTGGGTAAAGAAGAAAGATTCAGAATAATTAGGAATAGAAAAGTCTATTTAAGTTTTCCATATCTTGATTTTTTATTGAACCTATAAAAAGATATAAGAGCCGGTGAATTAGAAAGAATTAATTAAAAATAAAAAGGTTTTTTTATGGAATATACATATCAATATTCATGGATTATCCCCTTCATTCCACTTCCAGTTCCTATGTTAATAGGAGTGGGACTTCTACTTTTTCCAACAGCAACAAAAAATCTTCGCCGTATGTGGGCTTTTCCTAGTATTTTATTCTTAAGTATAGTTATGATACTTTCGGTCTATCTATCTATTCAGCAAATAAATAGAAGTTTTATCTATCAATATGTATGGTCTTGGACCATTAATAATGATTTTTCTTTAGAGTTCGGTCACTTAATCGATCCACTTACTTTTATTATGTTAATATTAATTACTACTGTTGGAATTTTGGTTCTTTTTTATAGTGACAATTATATGTCTCATGATCAAGGATATTTGCGATTTTTTGCTTCTATGAGTTTTTTCAATACTTCCATGTTGGGATTAGTTACTAGTTCGAATTTGATCCAAATTTATATTTTTTGGGAATTAGTTGGAATGTGTTCTTATCTATTAATAGGTTTTTGGTTCACACGACCTAGTGCGGCGACTGCTTGCCAAAAAGCGTTTGTAACGAATCGTGTAGGCGATTTTGGTTTATTATTAGGAATTTTAGGTCTTTATTGGATAACCGGTAGTTTTGAATTTCGGGATTTGTTCCAAATATTCAATAACTTGATTTCTAATAATGAGGTTCCTTTTTTATTTCTTACTTTGTGTGCCTTTCTTTTATTTGCCGGTGCAGTTGCTAAATCGGCACAATTCCCCTTTCATGTATGGTTACCTGATGCCATGGAAGGCCCTACTCCTATTTCGGCTCTTATACATGCCGCTACTATGGTAGCAGCGGGCATTTTTCTTGTAGCTCGACTTCTTCCTCTTTTTATAATCATACCTTACATAATGAATTTCATATCTTTAATAGGTATAATAACAGTATTATTAGGAGCTACTTTAGCTCTTGCTCAAAAAGATATTAAAAGAGGTTTAGCTTATTCTACAATGTCTCAATTGGGTTATATGATGTTAGCTCTAGGTATGGGGTCTTATCGAGCCGCTTTATTTCATTTGATTACTCATGCTTATTCGAAAGCATTGTTGTTTTTAGGATCCGGATCTATTATTCATTCAATGGAAGCTATTGTTGGATATTCTCCAGATAAAAGTCAGAATATGGTTCTTATGGGAGGTTTAAAAAAGCATGTACCAATTACAAAAAATGCTTTTTTAGTAGGTACACTTTCTCTTTGTGGTATTCCCCCCCTTGCTTGTTTTTGGTCCAAAGATGAAATTCTTAATGCTAGTTGGTTGTATTCACCTATTTTCGCAATAATAGCTTGTTCTACAGCAGGA